TTAAATTTTTTAATTTATTCTAAAATCTCTTCAATGTAAATGAATTATTTTTTTTTAAACTAAAATTTAATTCTTAATTTTCTTTTTTAATTTTATATTTATTATAAAATATGATTATAAATATATAATCCCCCCCCCCATCTCCCCTATCTCAATTATTATTAAATTAATTTTTTTAAATAAATATAAAATTAAAAAAATTATTAATAAACACTTACTTATTATTTTTATTTATACTATTATATTTATTAAATACAATAAATAATTAAATTTAAATATAAATGTAAATTTACTATTTATTATTTAATTACAATTAATAAATTAAATAAGTAAGCTAAATAATAAGCTAGTAGGTTCATACCCTAAAAATAGAATTCAATACTTATTCTCTTATTTAACATAATCTTTTTTATTTAATTACTCACTTATTAATATAATGATATGCCTGAACATAAAAGGATTATTTTGATAGAATAAATTATGTATATTAATTATACTTTCATTATTTTTTACTTACATTTAATAGAATTAAACTATTTCTTAAAATTTCAAAAATTTTTATGCTTCTTTACACTAAAATATATCATTAGAGATTGAACCTTCATTATTTATATAATAAAAATTTCTTTTAATATTAATTTTTTAAATTAAAATACTTTATTTATTAAATTATTTATTATTTTTTATATCTTATTTTTTAAATATTTTATTATTTTAAATTTAATTTTATTCTCTCTTATCTCCTTATTTATTTCTGATTTAATAATTCTATGATTTTTTTTAGAAATTAATAATTTTTTATTTATCTCTATTGCTCAAATCCAAATAAAAAAAAAAAAAATAATTTTTATATACTTTATTATTCAAATTATCGCCTCATTCATTATAATTTTTACAATTATTACAAATAATTTTTTTTTTATAAATAACTATTTATCCTTATTATTTTTTATATCTTTATTATTTAAATTAGGAGTACCACCTTTTCACCTTTGACTACCTATAATCACCCCCTACTTACCTTGAAATATCTTATTTATTATATTAACAATTCAAAAATTAACTCCCTTTTACATACTTTCCTTAATAAAAATAAATACTTTCATATTTTATATTGTATTAATTATATGCTGTATTATCCCCCCTTATATAAGACTTACCAAAAATAATTTTAAATTAATTATAGCCTATTCTTCTATTAATCAAGCTGGTTGAATAATTCTACTAATTTATTTAAAAATTATACTATGATTTAATTACTTTATTTTTTATACTATAATTTCATTTTCATTATTTTGATTTATTAATTACTCTAAAATAATTATAAATTTTAAATATATGCCAATTACCCATATTAAATCTAATATTATTCCCTTTTTACTATTGATTAATATATCAGGAATGCCACCTTTCTCTTTTTTTATCATAAAATGATATAGAATTTATTTTACTTTATATAACTCAAACTTTTTCCTAATTTTAATTATAATAATATTAAGATCTTTATTCATATTATATATCTATATTAATATAACATTATATAGAATATTTATTTATAAATATAGATCAAAACTTATCCTTACATTCAAAAATATACCTAAATATTTTATTCTAATTATATTTATTAGACTATTTTTATCACAATTTTTCCTAATTATCTAAAAGATTTTAAGTTAAAAATAAACTATAAACCTTCAAAGTTTACAAAATAATCTACTGTTATAAGTCTTAATTAATAATTATAATAATACTAATAATATTAATAACTTAATATAACAATATTAATGTTAATAATAATAATATTAATATCAATAAATAATAATAATTATTTTTAACCATAATTAATAATAATAATAATAATAATAATAATAATGATAATAATAATAATAATAATAATAATTAACAATAATAATTAATAATAATAACTCATCAATACCCAATTACAATATTATCATCTAATCTATAATTACATTAATTAATTAATAATTTAATTAATAACTAATTTTAATAATAGCTATTAATATAATAATAACAATAACAATAACAATACCAATAACAATAACATTAACATTAACATTACATTAACATTAACATTAACATTAACATTAACATTAACATTATCATTAAAATTAACATTAACATTAATGTTAATATTAACAATAACAATAACAATTCCGATACCCAATCAATACCAACAATACCAATACCAATAATAATAACATTAACATTAACATTAACATTAACATCAACATTAAAATATTAACAATAACAATAACAATAACAATAACAATTCCAATACCCAATCAATACCAACAATATCAATACCAACAATACCAATACCAATAATAATAACATTAACATTAACATTAACATCAACATTAAAATATTAACAATAACAATAACAATAACAATGACAATAACAATAACAATAACAATAGCAATAACAATAACAATAGCAATAGCAATAGCAATAACAATAACAATGACAATGACAATGACAATAACAATAACAATAATAATAATAGTAATAATAGTAATAATAGTAATAATAGTAATAATAGTAGTAATAGTAGTAATAATAGTAGTAGTAATAATAATTATAAATAACAATGTAAGTAAAAATTATAATAATAAAATAATATTATAATATAATATATTAATTAAATTTTTATAATATCATTAAATTTGCAATTTAATATTTTAAATTAAACTATAATATATAATATATTATTAATAATTACATTTTTATTATATTTATATAAATTTTTAATTTATAATGTTAGAAAATCTTATATTTCTTAAATAAATTTACAATTTATCACTTTAATCAGACATAACATTATGTTAATTCTCACATAATTTAAAATACTTTAAATTAATTATCTATGAATAAATTAAATAAATGATTATATTCAACCAACCATAAAGATATCGGAATTTTATATTTCATTTTAGCTATTTGATCAGGAATAATCGGATCTTCTATAAGTATAATTATTCGTTTAGAACTTGGATCCTGCAATTCATTAATTAATAATGATCAAATCTATAACACTTTAGTAACTAGTCATGCTTTTATCATAATTTTCTTTATGGTTATACCCTTTATAATCGGAGGATTTGGTAATTTCTTAGTTCCACTAATGCTAGGCTCACCAGATATAGCCTATCCTCGTATAAATAACATAAGATTTTGACTTTTACCTCCTTCTCTTTCTCTTCTTATTATAAGAAGATTTATTAGTAGAGGAGTAGGAACAGGATGAACTATTTATCCCCCCCTAGCCTCCAATGTATTTCACTCAGGACCTTCAATTGACCTATCTATTTTCTCTTTACATATTGCTGGTTTATCTTCTATTCTAGGAGCTATTAACTTTATCTCGACTATTATAAATATACACCACATTAATTTATCTATAGAAAAAATCCCCCTATTAGTATGATCTATCTTAATCACTGCTATTTTACTTCTACTTTCATTACCCGTCCTTGCAGGAGCAATCACTATATTATTAACAGATCGAAACTTAAATACATCATTTTTTGACCCCTCTGGAGGGGGAGATCCTATTTTATATCAACACTTATTTTGATTTTTTGGGCACCCAGAAGTTTATATCCTAATTTTACCAGGTTTCGGATTAATTTCTCATATTATTATAAATGAAAGAGGAAAAAAAGAAACATTTGGTTCTCTAGGAATAATTTATGCCATAATCGCAATTGGTTTCCTAGGTTTTATTGTCTGAGCCCATCATATATTTACAATTGGATTAGATGTTGATACTCGAGCATACTTTACATCAGCAACTATAATTATTGCCATTCCTACAGGAATTAAAATCTTTAGATGAATTTCAACACTCCATGGAATCAAAATTAACTATAATCCATCACTATGATGAACTATAGGTTTTATTTTCTTATTTACTATAGGAGGACTAACAGGAATTATGCTATCAAACTCTTCAATTGATATTATCCTTCATGATACTTATTATGTTGTAGCTCATTTTCATTATGTTTTATCTATAGGTGCAGTATTTGCTATTATCGCAAGTTTTATCCATTGATTTCCATTAATTTCCGGATTTACTTTAAATCCCCTCTATCTAAATATTCAATTTATATCCATATTTATTGGAGTTAATCTCACTTTCTTCCCACAACATTTCTTAGGATTAAGAGGAATACCTCGCCGATATTCAGATTATCCAGATAACTTTTTAAACTGAAACATTATCTCCTCCATTGGATCCTTAATCTCTATTTTAAGACTAACTATCCTAATATTTATTATTTGAGAAGCATTAGCTTCTAAACGAATAATTATAAATATATTCTTCCTTAACCCTTCCTTAGAATGATTAAATCATACTCCACCACTTAACCACAGATATAATGAAATCCCATCAATCTAAATTTTAATATGGCAGAAAAGTGCAATAGATTTAAACCCTATTTATAAAGATTATAACACATAATATCTTTTATTAAAAATTAATACCTGACTTATTTCTTTACAAAATTCTAATTCTCCCTCATATGATATAATAATTTTTTTCCATGATTTTACAATAATTATTTTAATCTTTATTACAGTTCTCATTTTTTTTATTATAAGATCATTAATCTTTAATAATTTAATTAATCGATACCTTTTAGAAAGACATTCAATTGAATTAATTTGAACAATTCTCCCTATATTTATCCTAATTTTTATTGCTATTCCTTCTTTAAAAATTTTATATTTAACAGATGAAATTCATAATAGTAAATTAACTATTAAAACAATTGGCCATCAATGATATTGAACTTATGAATACTCTGATTTTCCTAATATTGAATTTGACTCCTTCATAATCCCCACAAATCAATTAATAAATAATGAATTTCGGCTTCTTGATGTAGACAACCGCTGTGTAATTCCCTTTAATTATCCTATTCGAATCTTAACAACCTCCCTAGATGTAATTCACGCTTGAACAGTTCCATCTATTGGAATTAAAATAGACTCTACCCCCGGTCGATTAAATCAAACTATATTATTTATAAATCGACCGGGACTTTACTTTGGACAATGCTCAGAAATTTGTGGTATAAATCATAGATTTATACCAATTGTCATTGAATCAACCAATTTTATTAATTTCAAAAATTGATTATTAATATTATATTCACAACAATAATAATTTAAATTTAATTAATAATTTAATCCATTAAATGACTGAAAAAAAAGTATTGATTTTTTAAATCAAAATATAATAGACACTCCATGTAAGCCTATTTTTAATGAAAGAATTAGTTAAAAATAACATTAAATTGTCATTTTAAAATTATTATATTTATTAAATATAATATTCTTTTATTCCTCAAATAATACCCCTCAAATGATTTATAATAATGAATTTTACTATTTTACTATTGATTATTGTAATTTCTTTTATCTTTTTTTTTTACCTCCCTCATGCTAAATCTTATAATAAATATATAAAAACCACTAATCTTATTAATAAAACCATATGAATTTGAAAATGATAAATATTTTTTCTATTTTTGATCCCACAACCTCAATAAATCTGTCTTTAAACTGACTAAGAATAACATTAATTTTTATATTAATACCTTATCAATTCTGAATTATACCCTCCCGCTTAATTTTACTATCTCATATAATGATTAACTATATTTTTAAGGAATTTAAAATTTTAATTAACTACTCCTTTGCTAATTTAATTATTTTTATTAGTTTAATATTAATAATCTTTTTTAATAACTTCCTTGGATTATTTCCTTATATTTTTACTGCCTCCAGTCATATAACTTTTTGCTTTTCTCTCTCTTTATCTCTTTGACTTAGAATAATAATTTTCAGAATTATTAACTATTTTAATGATTTTCTAAGACACCTCACTCCTCAGGGAACCCCCTTTGTATTAATACCTTTTATAGTTATTATCGAGTCAATTAGATTAATTATCCGTCCATTAACCCTTGCTATTCGACTTACAGCTAATATAATTGCTGGACATTTATTAATAACTCTACTAGGATCCTCTGGATCCTCTATTAGAAAACTTATAATAATTCTTTTAATTATTTCTCAAATTTTACTTTTACTTCTAGAAATTTCAGTAGCTATAATTCAAGCATATGTATTTTCAATCTTATCAACTTTGTATAGAAGAGAAATTTAAATTATATGACAAATCAAAATCATCCCTTTCATCTCGTATCAGTAAGACCCTGACCTATTATTATCTCCATTAGCCTATTTAATAATTTTCTAGCTGTAATTAGATGATTTCATAATTTTAACTATTTATTAATTTTAACCTTCCCAGGAACTATTATCTGTATATATCAATGATGACGAGATGTAATCCGTGAGGCCACTTATCAAGGATGTCATACATTTAAAGTTTTTACTGGTATACGACTAGGTATAATTTTATTTATTATCTCTGAAATTTTATTTTTTTTCTCTTTTTTTTGAGCTTACTTTCACTCATCATTAGCCCCCAATATAGAAATCGGTCAACTATGACCCCCACAAGATATTAAACCTTTTAACCCCTTCGATATCCCCCTAATAAATACAATTATTTTAATTTCATCTGGTCTTACAATTACTTGATCTCACCATTCTATACTTAATAAAAATTTTTACGAAAGAAAAAAAAGATTATTAATTACCATTTTCCTAGGAATTTACTTCACTTTACTACAAATTGTAGAATATATTGAATCTCCTTTCACAATTGCAGACTCTATTTATGGGTCTACATTTTTTATTGCAACAGGATTCCACGGCTTACATGTAATTATTGGAACTTTATTCCTAAGATTTACTTTACTTCGAATATATTATCAACATTTTTCTTCTAATCACCATTTTGGATTTGAAGCAGCTGCATGATACTGACATTTTGTTGATGTAGTATGATTATTTTTATATATTTCAATTTACTGATGAAGATTTTAAAAACTAAACTTAAATAGTATAATAATTTATTACATTTAACTTCCAATTAAAAAATCTATATATATATATTTATTTAGTTTAAGTAATTATTCAAATTCTATATATTATAATAATTTTTATATTATTCGCATGTATAATCATACTATTAAATTATCTAATTTCAAAAAAATCATTTTCAGATCGAGAAAAAACATCCCCCTTCGAATGTGGATTTAATCCATTATCAATCAATCATTTACCCTTTAGAATCCAATTTTTTATAATTAGTTTAATTTTTTTAATTTTTGATATTGAAATCGCCCTATTAATCCCCTTAATCTTTTGTTTTTATACTTTTAACTATACTATAATCTATACTTCCATCATTTTTATTATTATTTTAATCTATGGATTACTTATAGAATACTTAGAACAATCTATTGACTGAAAAATATAAATAATATATTAAATAATATCCCCTATAATAGATCTCTTATATATCTCTTATATATCTCTTATATATCTCTTATTTTTATTTATCCTTTTAAATAAATAAAAATAAAATTAATAAAAGGACATTAGTTAAAATTCATAACAATTAAATTGCATTTAAAAATTATATTAAATCATCAAAAAACTATATATGTCTTATACTCTCTCATACACTTACCCTATAATTTAAAATCTTTTACCTATTAAAAATCTTTCTATCCCATATCCCAACCCTCTCTTTCCTCTCTCTCATACATATATACATATATATATATAAATCAATTATACTCTTAAAGTAATTATATACTTTTAATTTCGACTTAAAAATTTGATTAATTTTACTTAATCTATGAGTAAAAAATTATTATTAATAATTTTATTAATATTAACTAAAACCAAAAAGAGGTAAATTATTGTTAATAATTCTAATGAGAATACTCTAGTTGAAATAACCATAATATGAACTTCTAATTCATAAATCATGATTACAAAAATCATTTATTTCTTTTTAAATATAATTATATAAATAAAATTAACTTATCTTTTTAGACATTAAATAAAAATTTTTCCTCAAATAAATATAGTTTAATTACTAAAACATTATATTTTCATTATAAAAATAATATACTTATTTATATTTATTTATTGCTATCTAATTTATATTTAATATCAATTTTATATTATTAAATATATTTATTCCTCCTATTCACCTAATTTTATTTTATTGTTATATAAATATATATATATATGTCAACCTTAAAATTTATCTTATTTTTATAATCTAAATACTATATTTAAAAATTATATAAATTTTCTTAATATCTTCAATATTATGCTTTAACTTACCATAAGCTATTTAAATTAATTTAAATTTAATTATATATTATTAATATTTATTTTTTTCTAATTATACCAATAAAAAAATTAACTATCATTATTATCATAATAAAAATATATAAATCCTAAATAAAATAAAAAAATTTACAAATATATAAACTTTATAGTTAAATTTTATATTCTTATTTTTTATAAATCTTAATAACATTATATACCTTGAAAATTCAACTCATGTTTTATCAAATTTATACATTAATATCCCCAAATTATTACTTAACTTATATCTTCTATAAAAATAATTTAAAAACCATATAGATCTTAAAAAATAATTTAATATATAAAATTTATTAAAAAACCTAAAAAATAATAAAATCACCCTTAAAATTACTCCTATAAAACATGCCCTTAAAGTAAATATCTTCAACCTTAATCTTAAATAAACTAAATACATATCAAAAAAAAAAGCTCAATTTAATAACGATCCAACAATAATTCTTAAAAAAATTAAAATTATTATAGATATATTCATTAAGCTATCTTCTTTAAAATTATAATATCTATAAAATTTAATTTCTCTAAAAAATATATAATAATATAAACGAATAGAATAAATAACAGTAAAAATTAATGATATAATAATCAACATTAATATAAAAATATTAACTTTAAAAATATAAATTAACTCTATAATTAAATCCTTAGAATAAAATCCTGCTAAAAAAGGATACCCACAAAGCGCTATTCTTGAAATATATAATCTTATTATTGTAAAGGGCATAATTTTATTTAATCTTCCTAATAAACGAATATCTTGATTATTATTTAAAGAATGAATAATAATACCAGCACATATAAATAATATTGATTTAAAAATAGCATGTGTTAATAAATGATAAAAAGCCATTATTTTAAACCCAACCCTTAAAATTATTATTATTAAACCTAATTGCCTTAATGTAGAAAGAGCAATAATTTTTTTTAAATCATTTTCTACCAAAGCTATAAGACCTGATATAAATATCGTTAAAACAGAAAAAAAAAATAAAATAAAATTTATATCCCTTACTATTAAAAATCTATTAAATCGAATTATTAAATAAATCCCTGCCGTAACTAAAGTAGAAGAATGAACTAAGGCTGAAACAGGAGTAGGGGCTGCTATTGCCAAAGGCAATCATACTGAAAAAGGGATTTGTGCTCTTTTTGTAATTGCTGCTAATATCAATATAAATATAATTAAATTATTATTTATTAATATATAAATCCTTCATCTCCCCTTCATTAATATTATTCCAATAACTATTAAAATACCAACATCTCCCACTCGATTACTTAAAACAGTTACCATCCCAGAATTATAAGATCTATAATTTTGATAAAAAACTACTAAACAATAAGAAACTAATCCTAACCCATCTCACCCAAATAAAATTCTAATAATATTAGGACTAATAATTATTAAAATTATAGATATAATAAATAAAATAACTAAATAAATAAAACGTAATTTATATGTATCATAATATATATACATATATCTATATAATATAATTATAGAAGAAATTAAAAAAATAAACCTAATAAATAATAAAGAAATTCAATCAATTAATAAATATATCTCTAAATTAAAAGAATTTACACTAAGCATTAACCATTCTATTATAATTCTATAATCTAATATAAACAAAATTATTCTTATAATAAAAAAAATAAAAAATATAAATATTATATAAATAAAATAAACAAAAAAATTAAAAATAATTTAAGATACTAAAAATATATTTTTAATTCCACAAATTAATGTTTTTATTAAACTACTTAAATTTTTAATATTTATTCTTTTTTTTATTTTAAAAAAAAAAAATTATATTTATTAATAACACAACTAACGGATAAATATGTATAATCAAAACTAAATTTTCCTTAATTAATCTTCTTAAAAATATATTCTCTATGAAATATCCCCCATGTTGCACATAAGAAAATAAATATAATGAATAAGCCCTCCTAAAAAAACAAATTAATATCAAATAAAATATTATAGTTATTTCTCAATTTATAATTACCCTTAATATTATAATTTCACTAAAAAAATTTACAGAAAAAGGGAAAGAAAAATTAATTGAACATAACATAAATCACCATAATCTTAAAGAAGGTAATAACCTTAATATCCCCTTATTCAAAAATAAAAGGCGCCTATTTGTCCGTTTATAATATAAATTCACTATATAAAATAATCCTGATGAACACAACCCATGAGCAACTATTATAATATACCTTCTTAAAAATCCCAATTTACATATTGTTATCAAAGAACATAATATTATATTTATATGAACTACAGATGAATAAGCTACTAATCTTTTTATATCAACCTGAACTAAACATATTATACTTACTAATACTCTACCAATTACCCTAATCCTAAAAATAATATATCTATATTTAAATCTATTATTAATAAAAATTTCAACTAATCGCACCAATCCATACCTTCCTATTTTTAATAAAATTCCTGCTAAAATCATAGATCCATAAACAGGAGCCTCAACATGAGCCTTAGGTAATCAAAGATGAAATAAATAAATAGGCATTTTAATAAAAAAAGCTATGCACACTATCATAAAAGTTCAAAAATTAAATAAATAATTTTCTATAATAACTACTATTAAACTAAACCTAAAAGTCATCCCATAAATATATATATCTATAATATAAACTAATAAAGGAAAAGAAAACAATAATATATATATTAACAAATAATAAGCCGCACTTATACGTTCAGGATTAGCCCCCCAAAAAAGAATTAAAAAAAAAGTAGGAATAAGACTTACCTCAAAAGAAAAATAAAATAATAACAAATCTATAGATGAAAAAAAAAAAATTAATATAAATAATAAAAATATAAAAATAACTATTTTATAGACTTCTATTTTATTTAAACATATTATTATTAATCTTAAAATTCATATCCTTAAAATAATCAACATAATAGAATAATATCTTATACTAAAATAAAAAGAAATATTAATTCAAATAATATCTTTAAATAAATACAAAAATATTATTATAAATCTAATCAAATAACATAAATTATAATAAAATATAAGTATCTTATTTTTAATTAATATTATTATTAAAAAAATAATAACAAAAAAAAATTTTATCATAATAATTTAAAACTTCCTAATATTAAATATAAAATATAAATCATTACCATAATATCGAATAATTATAACTAATAACCTTATTCCTAAAACTCTTTCACAAACTCTAAAAATTAAATAATAAATCATATAAAACTCTAAATTAAACCTTCTATAATACATAAATATAAGTAATGTAATATTTACCACAACCATCTCAATAAGTATTAATAAAATTAATATATATTTATATATAAAAATTAATAAAAATAAAGACATTAAAGTTACATGTATATAAATTAAAATATCATATATAATAATAATAATAATAATAATATATATATATTAAAATATTCATAAAATTTACTTACTTACTTTTATAATATTATATTATAAATATTATTAAAATAATCATAAAATTTTAACTTAATTAAAAATTAAGTCTAATAGTTTAAAAAAAAACATTAATTTTGTAAATTAATAATATATTTTAATAATATTTAAACTTACATATATTATAAAATTATTAATGTTATTTTTTTTTAAATTTAAAATTTATTTATTTATTTATATATATATATATATATTTAAAAATTATTATTCCATTATAATTTAACAATAATGATTTTCCTCTCATTTATTTTTTATTATTATTCAAAAAAATACATTTTTATCCTTATTCCTTTAATCTCCAAAATTAATATTCTTAATATATAAACTATTTTTTGACTTTAATCTAATTAATCTTAAATTATGATAAACATCTATACTTGATTTATAATTTTTACACTTATATTCTTAACACTAATTTTTATTTTAATAACTCAAAATAACAATCCTGTAAATCTAATTATTATATTAGTAATCTATACTTTAAGAATCTCTATGTTTATATCTTTAATAACATGTAAATATATTTTCTCAATTATCCTTTATTTAATAATAATTAGTGGTTTACTAATCATCTTTTTATATTTTACTAGATTAATTAATAATGAACAAAATAATTGAAAAAACAATTATCTTTTAATGACCATTTTTTTTATAAATATAATAACATTATGATATTTAACTTCTCATTCTAAAAAAATTTCTATATATCCTACAATCTTAATAACTAATCCTTCCTTATATATTACCAAAATTAATGAAAATAATAATTTTCAAACTATTACCTATATTTACTCCTATCCATTTAATATCATTACTATTTTATCTATTCTATTCCTATTACTTACCTTATTTATTATTATTAAAATTTGCTTATTAAAAATAAAACCTTTACGTAAAATTAAATAATCAATATATAAATAATACTACAATCAATTACCAATTTTTAAAAAACTTTTACTATTTTATTAAAAACTAATACTTTATAATTAATTATTATTTATAATAAACAATAATAAATATATTAAACTTATAATTAAATAATTATGAATAAAATCAAAAAGGCCCTAAAAAATAGGTTACTTAACCTACCTGTTCCTCTTAATATTTCATATTGATGAAATTTTGGATCTCTTCTAGCAATATTTTTGGGAATCCAATTTATTAGAGGATTCTTATTATCTATTCATTACTGCCCAAATACAACATATGCTTTTTATAGAATTATTCATATTATTCAAAATGTAAATAACGGATGAATAATACATAATATCCATATTAATGGAGCGTCCTTCTTTTTTATCTGCATATACACACATATTGCCCGAGGAATTTACTATGAATCTTACACCTTAAATACCACCTGAGCAGCTGGAGTAACAATTTTCCTTATTGCCATAGCAACTGCATTTTTAGGGTATGTTCTACCTTGAGGACAAATATCCTTTTGAGGAGCTACAGTTATTACTAATTTAATTTCTACAATTCCATATATTGGCAATATAACTGTTATATGAGTCTGAGGAGGATTCTCTATTAACAATGCAACACTAAACCGATTTTTTTCTCTTCATTTTATTCTCCCATTTATTTTAACAATTTTAATTATTTTACATTTATATTTCCTTCATATAACTGGATCTAATAACCCCCTAGGAATTAATAGAAACATATACAAAGTCCCCTTCCATATTTATTTTAGATATAAAGATTTATTAGGATTTATAATATTTTTATTCCCCTTTACCTTAATTATTTTAAAATATCCCTACATATTTAGTGACCCAGATAACTTTACCCCTGCAAACCCTATAGTAACCCCTATCCATATCCAACCAGAATGATATTTCTTATTTGCATATGCTATTCTCCGATCTATCCCAAATAAATTAGGAGGTGTTATTGCCCTACTTTCCTCAATCTTAATTTTATATATACTTCCCCTTCATTCTACAAAAATTCAATCTATATGCTTTTCACCTATTAACCAAATTTTTTTTTGAATATTTATTAATATCTTTATTATACTAACTTGAGCTGGAGCCCAACCTATTGAAAATCCTTACATATATATTAGACAAATATTATCTATACTCTACTTTATTTTTTTTATTATAACCCCTTCAATATATACTATATGAAGAAATATTATTTATAAATAACTAAAATAATAATAATAATAATAATAATAATAATAATAATAATAATAATAATAATAATAAAATAATAATAAAAATAATAATAATATAATAATAATAATAATATAATAATAATATAATAATAATATAATAATAATATAATTATAATATAACAATAATATAACAATAATATAACAATAATATAACAATAATATAACTATAATATAACAATAATATAACAATAATATAACAATAATATAACAATAATATAACAAATAATAAAAATTTATAATACACCGACCTTTTTTTTTCTTCTCTTAATTATCTTTTACTTCTAAACTCTCTTCCACACCTTTAATTTCCAAATTAAAAAATTATTTACCTATTTAAACCCTATTTTATCTTCTTCATATTCTACATCTATACATCTCTTGTATCTACCTCTTTTATAATACCCTTATTTTATATCAAAATAATAATTAATGAATAATATTTTATAATAAATTATTATTATACAATTAAATTAATTAATGATCTTGACAATATAAGAATATATTTTGAAAATATATGAAAGAAATATTAATTTTCTATTAATTTTTTTCATATATTGATTTAATTTAATAACATAAACATAAATTTAACTCCTATAATAAAAATTATATAATTCAAAATAAATGGCAAAATTAACTTTCAACACAAATATATTAATTCATCATACCGTATACGAGGCAATAACCCCCGCATAAAAATAATTAAAGAAATAATTAAATTAATGCCTATATATCTATATAAAGAATATATTAAATTTGTATATATTAATAAAATTAAATAACTAAAAAAAATAATCATCCCATACTCAGCTATAAAAATTAAAGCAAAACTACCACTAAAATATTCAACATTAAATCCAGAAACTAATTCCGATTCCCCCTCAATAAAATCTATTGGTCTTCGATTTAATTCTGCTAATACTCTAATGAAAAATACAAAAAATAAAGGCACTAATATAAATATATACCATAAATAAACTTGTCATTGTATAAAATCTATTACTGAACTTCTTTCACTTAAAATCATTAAAATTAAAACAATTATAATAAATCTTACTTCGTAAGATAAAGTCTGAGCAATCACTCGCATAGTTCCAATGATAGTATATAAAGAATTTGAAGATCACCCCATAAATATAAATATATAACCTATAATAGTTAAAATCATAACAATAATTAATATCGAATAATTTATAGAATAAATATTAGTATATATCGGTATAAGTATCCAATTTACTATTATTATAAAAAATAATGTAATTGGACAAAAATAATAGACCCATTGCCTAGAATTATAAACAATAAACACCTCTTTATTAAACAATTTTAAAGCATCCCTAAAAGGTTGAAAAATTCCAATTAATCCTACTTTATTAGGACCTTTACGTAACTGAATATATCTTAAAATTTTTCGTTCTAATAAAGTTAAAAATGCAACTCCTACCAATACCACTAAAAAAATTATAACTAAACTTAATAAATTTAATAAAAAATAATAATAATAATTTATAATTATTACTTATATAAAAAATTTTTTCCTTATTATATATAATTTAAATTCTAAATTTAATGCACTTATTCTGCCAAAGTAATATTCCCGTTTCCCTCTTTATAATTATAATAACTAATTTAACAACCAATTTTTTATTCTTCATATTATTTTACATAAATTTTTTCTATGTACAATTTAAATTATAAATTTAAAGTCTTAAAAATCTTTCTTTTTCCCCTACTAAAATAATATTTTTCCTTTTAACCTTAAAAAAGCTAATAAACAATATTTATTTAATAAAATTATGAAATTAAAGTCCTTTCGTACAAATAATTCAAAATTAATTATAGATAGAAACCGATCTGGCTCACACCGATCTAAACTCAAATCATGTAAGATTTTAAAGGTCGAACAGACCTAAATATTAGATATCTACACCTAATTTTTACCTTAATTCAACATCGAGGTCGCAATCACTTTTATTAATATGATCTCTCTAAAAATATTACGCTGTTATCCCTAAGGTAATTAATTTTTTATTAATTAAAAATCATTAATCATTCTTAAAAATCACTTATTAATGGCCTATTTTAATTAAAGTTTCAATAATTTAACCATCCTCCCAACTAAATATAATTATTTATTATTTTAATTAATAAAATTCATTATAAAAATTATATAAAATTCTATAGGGTCTTCTCGTCCCATAATATCATTTAAGTTTTTTTACTTAAAAAATAATTTATAAATCTTAACTTAAGACAGCTTAAATTTCATTTTTTCCTTCATTCAAGTTTCTAATTAAAAAACAATTGATTATGCTACCTTTGCACAGTCAATATACTGCGGCCATTTAAAAATTTCATAGGGCAGAAATAACCTTAAATTATAATCAAAAAGCTATGTTTTTAATAAACAGTTGAACTCCATATTTGCCTAATTCCTTAAATTAATATATTATTTTATCTTAATTACTTATTAAATCTTATTAACAAATTTATAAAAAATATTTTTTATACTTATATTATCATTATTAATTAATTATTTTAATTTAAATTAATATTTCTTTAACTTATTAAATAATCTTTCCTTTTAAATATTTAATCATATTTACCTTATTATATATATAAATTATTAAATTTTTACTCTAAACTTCAAATACTATAAATATTATTATTAATTTTATCATTATTTACACTTAAATATCATATTAAAACTTAATTAACATTTAAATATAATATCATATATCATATTTAATATTTTAATAAAATCTATAGTTTATCCCATAAATTATAAGCTTAATAAATAAAATCAAATATATTAAATTAATTTAAATTTTATCTAACACCCAATAAGCCCAAATTAAATTTAATCAAAAAAAACTAGATATCTTTGAAATTGAATAAAATATCTTCTCTATTAAACTATTTATAATAATTATTCCATATTAACTATAATAATTTAATCGCTCTTTCAAATTCGAGAAATCTTAACTATTTTAAAATAATAATTTAATAATCCCTGATACAAAAGGTACAATAAATTAAATTTTATTCTTTATATTTATTATTTACATTAATTGTCATTTACATTACTACTACTATAATTAAATCTAATTATTTTAATTAAATTATTATAACTTTAAAATTTTTTATAACTTTAATTACCAAATCCCCAATTAATCACAACCTATACTATTTAAATAAATTAATTATTAAATTTTAAATATTTTAATTAAAATTATAAAATAAAACTTATAATTTCCTTTATATATATATAAATAAATATTTATATCTAAATGCACATTCCTGTACATTTACTTTGTTACGACTTTTTTCACTTATAATATTCATGAAAATGACGGGCAATTTGTACATATTTTACTTAAATTTCAACTTACATAATTATATAAATTTACTATTAAATCCTATATCATAATAATACTTAAAATTACTAATCCAATAATATTATTAACTGTAACTCATTTAATCTTATAAAATCTACATTTTGATTTGAATTATTCTTTTATTTATTAAAAAATAAATTTATTAATTAATCTCTTCTAAAATAATCTTAAAACAACAATACATAAAATTTATTATAAGACCTTCCTAACGTGGACTATCATTTATTTAACAAGTTCCTCTAACTAATTAAAATACCGCCAAATAATTTAAATTTAATGATTAAAACATTTACTTTTGAAATCAAATTTAATTTTTTTTTATAATAATAGGGTACCAAATCCTAGTTTTAATTTAATAATTTTTTAATATAAAATAAAATATTTACCTATAAATTAATTTAAAATATTAGATATTTCACCATATAATATTTATTATTACTTTATTATTTATATTAATATACCTCTTATTTATTTTAATTAATTCATATAATTTATTAACAGTAATAGTCTAACCGCAATTGCTGGCACTAATTTTATTACTATTTTCATAATTTACTATATATACACTAATATATTTAATTATTATAAATATTAAAAAAAAAAATAAAAAATTATTTAAATTCACTAATTTACAAATATTTATTTATATTATAATTATAAAATAAATTTTTTTAAACAATAATTATATTTTATTTTATATATTTATAATTTAATTAAATTATATATAATTTAAAATTTCACTCATAATATTATTTATATAATATTATTTTATATATATTATTTTTATATTACATTATTTATAATATTATCTTTATATTATATTATTTATACTGTTATTCATTATATTATTTATTATTAAATCATTATAAAAATATTAAAATCATTATAATATTTATATCATTAAAATATTTTATATATTATAAAATGTATATTGAATCTTTATTTTATATGGTTTCATTTATTTTTTTTTTATTATTAATTTTTATTAGTATTAAAATAATTGTAATATTTTAATTATCTTAATGAAATTAATTTTTTTGGATTATAAAATATTTTATTAATTTTAAAATAAATATTATTAATATTAAATTTAATGAATGATCACATTTCTTATTTCATTTTAGCCCAAAATTAGTAAATTTTTCTTATTTTATATATAATTTTTTTAATTAAGTTAACTCTACTA